GGATAGGCCATCCCTTTATGGTGTGGTGGATAATATGTATGACATTACATTATATGTGTTAATACATATATGTATTATCACCAATTTATTATCTTAAACATAAAGCAGGTACTAAATATTAAGGTATACATAAAGCATAAAATTAAAACTCAGAAATAATTTTATTTTAACTTGGGTAATATATTAATCCCCAAAAATTTTGACCTCAGATTTTTCCTTGAAGTATACAACCAANTATTAATGTAGTAAGAGACCACCAACTGATTGTATAAAGACACATTCTGCATGATAGAATCAGGGACATTAACTGTGAGGGTAGCACAATATGAACTATTACTGGCATCTGGTTCCTATTTCAGGTACATAACTGTAATATCCCACCCTCGGATAATTATACTGGCATTTGATTAATGGTGTAGTACATATGTCTCGTTACCCACCATGCCAAGCGTTCTCTTATATGCATAACGTTCTCCTTTTTTCTCCTTTTCATCTTGCATCTCAAAGTGCAAGCACAAATGTGAATTAAGGTTGAGCAATTTCCTTGTATGTGACAATATAAGTTAGTTATTATAAGACATAATTTAAGAATTACATATTATTAACTCAAGTGCATAACATATACATCCTTTCTTCAACTTATCCTTATATATTCTCCCCCTTTTGGTTTTTGCGCGACAAACCCCCCTCCCCCTTCGCTCAGCGAATCCTGTTATCCTTGTCAAACCCCTAAAGCAAGGAAGACTCAAGAGCGTGTTGGCCAACGAGTGGCGGTGTAAATTGGCATCCCACGTTATATATATATATATATATATATATGTGCACCAATTTTTATTACAACAACTTACCACCAGCCTAACAACCCCTACTAAAAATTTCACAAAAATAGCCCGACACTAAATATTCTAATAGTATTTACCGCTAGCGTAGCTTAATATAAAGCATAGCACTGAAGATGCTAAAATGGGCCCTAAGAAGCTCCGCATGCACAAAGGCATGGTCCCGACCTTACTGTCAGCTCTAACTCAACTTACACATGCAAGTCTCCGCAACCCCGTGAATATGCCCTCAATCCCCTGCCCGGGGACGAGGAGCGGGCATCAGGCACAAACATTAGCCCAAGACGCCTAGCCAAGCCACACCCCCAAGGGAATTCAGCAGTGATAGACATTGAGCCATAAGTGAAAACTTGACTCAGTTAGTGTTAAAAGGGCCGGTAAAACTCGTGCCAGCCACCGCGGTTAGACGAGAGGCCCCAGTTGACAATATAACGGCGTAAAGGGTGGTTAAGAACAGATAAAAATAAAGCCAAATGGCCCCTTGGCCGTCATACGCTTCTAGGTGTCCGAAGCCCTAACACGAAAGTAGCTTTAATAAACTCATCTGACCCCACGAAAGCTAGGAAACAAACTGGGATTAGATACCCCACTATGCCCAGCCGTAAACCCAGGCATCCAACTACAATCAGATGCCCGCCAGGGTACTACGAGCATCAGCTTGAAACCCAAAGGACCTGACGGTGTCTCAGACCCCCCTAGAGGAGCCTGTTCTAGAACCGATAACCCCCGTCTAACCTCACCACTTCTAGTTACTCCAGCCTATATACCGCCGTCGTCAGCTTACCCTGTGAAGGTAATAAAAGTAAGCAAAATGGGCACAACCCAATACGTCAGGTCGAGGTGTAGCGCATGGAGTGGGAAGAAATGGGCTACATTTTCTAGTATAGAATATTACGAATATGCACCATGAAACAGTGCTTGAAGGAGGATTTAGTAGTAAAAAGGAAACAGAGTGTCCCTTTGAACCCGGCTCTGAGACGCGTACACACCGCCCGTCACTCTCCCCCGTCAAAACGCACCAAAAATACCTAATGTAATAGCACCGACAAGGGGAGACAAGTCGTAACACGGTAAGTGTACCGGAAGGTGCACTTGGATTAAACCCAGGGCGTGGCTGAGTTAGTCAAGCATCTCACTTACACCGAGAAGACATCCATGCAAGTTGGATCACCCTTAGCCAAACAGCTAGCTTAACCACTTAATAATTAAACAATATAAATAAAACAAAATAAGCCTAACACCAAAAACTAAACCATTCTTTTACCTGAGTATGGGAGACAGAAAAGGTTACACGAAGCAATAGAAATAGTACCGCAAGGGAAAGCTGAAAGAGAAATGAAACAACCCATATAAGCACTAAAAAGCAAAGATTAAAACTCGTACCTTTTGCATCATGATTTAGCCAGTACAACCAAGCAAAGAGACCTTTAGTTTGAAACCCCGAAACCAGGTGAGCTACCCCGAGACAGCCTATTAAAGGGCCAACCCGTCTCTGTGGCAAAAGAGTGGGAAGAGCTCCGGGTAGAAGTGACAGACCTACCGAACCTGGTGATAGCTGGTTGCCTAAGAAATGAATAGAAGTTCAGCCTCGTACTCCCCAAACCAAATATACCCAAACAAGACCCTAAGAGAAATACACGAGAGTTAGTTAAAGGGGGTACAGCCCCTTTAACAAAGGACACAACCTTTCCAGGAGGATAAAGATCATAATATATAAAACATACTGTTCTAGTGGGCCTAAAAGCAGCCACCTAAACAGAAAGCGTTAAAGCTCAGACAGAAGAAAGTTTATTATCCTGATAAAAAATCTTACTCCCCTAAATATTATTAGGCCAACCCATGCTCACATGGAAGAGATTATGCTAAAATGAGTAACAAGAAGGCCAGCCCTTCTCCCAGCACAAGTGTAAGCCAAACCGGACTAACCATTGGCAACTAACGAACTCAACCCAAGAGAGTAGTGTGAATTACAAAGGAAACCAAGGAAAACCCACAACTAAACTATCGTTACCCCCACACTGGAGTGCTATTGAGGAAAGACTAAAAGAAAAGGAAGGAACTCGGCAAACACAAGCCTCGCCTGTTTACCAAAAACATCGCCTCCTGCGACACAACCAAGTATAGGAGGTCCAGCCTGCCCAGTGACCACAAGTTTAACGGCCGCGGTATTTTAACCGTGCAAAGGTAGCGCAATCACTTGTCTTTTAAATAAAGACCTGTATGAATGGCTAAACGAGGGCTTAACTGTCTCCCCTTTCAAGTCAGTGAAATTGATCTACCCGTGCAGAAGCGGGTATAATAATACAAGACGAGAAGACCCTTTGGAGCTTAAGGTACAAACTCAACCACGTTAAGCAACTCGATAAAAAATAGAAACTTTGTGGACATGGAATTTTACCTTCGGTTGGGGCGACCACGGAGGAGAAAAAAGCCTCCAAATGGACTGGGAAAACCTCCTAAAACCAAGAGAGACATCTCTAAGCCACAGAACATCTGACCAAACATGATCCGGCTAACACAGACCGATCAATGAACCAAGTTACCCTAGGGATAACAGCGCAATCCTCTCCCAGAGTCCATATCGACGAGGGGGTTTACGACCTCGATGTTGGATCAGGACATCCTAATGGTGCAGCCGCTATTAAGGGTTCGTTTGTTCAACGATTAAAGTCCTACGTGATCTGAGTTCAGACCGGAGCAATCCAGGTCAGTTTCTATCTGTAACGCCACTTTTCCTAGTACGAAAGGATCGGAAAAGAGGGGCCTATACTTAAAGCACGCCCCACCCCAATTTATGAAAACAAATAAATAAAATAAAGGGAGGGCCAAAACCCCAGCCGGCCAAAATAAGGACATACTGGGGTGGCAGAGCATGGTAAATTGCGAAAGGCCTAAGCCCTTTTAACCAGAGGTTCAAATCCTCTTCCCAGTTATGCTACACACCCTGATTACCCACTTAATCAACCCCTTAGCCTATATTGTACCAGTACTCCTAGCAGTAGCCTTCCTAACACTTCTTGAACGAAAAGTGCTGGGGTACATACAACTACGAAAAGGCCCAAACGTGGTAGGTCCCTACGGACTACTACAACCCATTGCCGACGGACTAAAACTCTTCACTAAAGAGCCCGTCCGCCCATCTACATCATCCCCGTTCCTATTTTTAGCCGCCCCAGTACTCGCATTAACTTTAGCCATGACCTTGTGAGCACCAATACCCATACCCCACCCAGTAACCGATCTCAACCTAGGAATCCTATTTATTTTAGCCTTATCAAGCCTTGCGGTATACTCGACTTTAGGGTCAGGCTGAGCATCAAACTCAAAATACGCATTGATTGGAGCTTTACGGGCCGTAGCTCAAACAATCTCATATGAAGTTAGCCTCGGACTAATCCTTCTGTCCGTAATTATCTTCTCAGGAGGATATACGCTACAAACATTTAACGTCACCCAAGAAAGTATTTGATTGCTTGTCCCCGCCTGGCCTTTAGCCGCAATATGATATATTTCAACACTAGCCGAAACAAACCGAGCACCTTTTGATTTGACAGAGGGGGAGTCAGAACTAGTATCCGGCTTCAACGTAGAATATGCAGGGGGGCCCTTCGCATTATTCTTCCTCGCCGAATATGCCAACATCCTTCTAATAAATACACTATCGGCCGTTTTATTTTTAGGAGCCTCACACATCCCAAGCATCCCAGAACTCACCACAATTAACCTTATAACTAAAGCTGCACTACTGTCCATCATATTCCTATGAGTACGAGCCTCATACCCCCGATTCCGGTATGACCAACTAATACACCTAGTATGAAAAAGCTTCCTTCCCCTCACACTTGCCTTCGTTCTATGACACACTGCCCTACCGATCGCACTAGCAGGGCTTCCCCCACAACTGTAACCAAGGAACTGTGCCTGAATGCCTAAGGACCACTTTGATAGAGTGAATTACAGGGGTTAAAACCCCCTCAGTTCCTAGAAAGAAGGGAATCGAACCCATGCTCAAGAGATCAAAACTCTAGGTGCTTCCTTTACACCACATTCTAAGGCGGAGTCAGCCAATTAAGCTTTCGGGCCCATACCCCGAACATGACGGTTAAAATCCCTCCTCCGCCAATGAACCCATATGTACTTACAGTCCTACTATCTAGTCTAGGGCTAGGAACCACCCTAACCTTTGCTAGCTCTCACTGACTCTTAGCCTGAATAGGTCTAGAAATTAACACGCTGGCAATTACCCCCTTAATAGCACAACACCACCACCCCCGAGCAGTAGAGGCAACCACAAAGTACTTCCTAACCCAAGCCACCGCAGCAGCAATAATCCTATTTGCGAGCACAACGAATGCCTGAATAACCGGAGAATGGGGTATCAACGACCTATCAAACCCCATCGCCAGCACAATATTTACAACAGCCCTGGCTCTTAAAATTGGGCTTGCACCCATACACTTCTGAATACCAGAAGTACTACAAGGATTAGACTTATTGACAGGACTCATCCTATCTACCTGACAAAAACTCGCCCCCTTTGCACTCATCATCCAGACAGCACAGACTATTGACTCATCATTACTAATACTATTAGGAATCACATCCACATTGGTCGGAGGATGAGGAGGACTAAACCAAACCCAACTACGGAAGATCCTAGCTTACTCTTCGATTGCACATATAGGGTGAATGATTATTGTAATCCAATACGCCCCCCAACTCACCTTAATTGCACTAGGAACATATATTATCATAACCTCCGCAGCATTCCTAGCCCTAAAAATACTATTAACAACCAAAATTAATACATTAGCAACAACCTGATCAAAAAACCCAGTCCTAACATCAGCAACTGCCCTAGTCCTACTCTCATTGGGAGGACTACCCCCACTCACAGGGTTTATACCTAAATGACTAATCTTGCAAGAACTAACAAAACAGGACCTCCCCATCATCGCTACAGCCATAGCCTTAGCCGCCCTGATCAGTTTATACTTTTACTTACGACTGTGTTACGCAATAACACTAACCATCTCCCCAAACATGATTAACTCAATCACCCCATGACGGACTCAAACGACCCAAACCTCTTTATCTTTAGCCCTGTTTACCACAGCCGCCCTAGGACTATTGCCAGTAACCCCAGCCATCCTAATACTAATCACCTAGGGATTTAGGATAACATTAGACCAAGAGCCTTCAAAGCCCTAAGTAGAAGTGAAAATCTTCTAGTCCCTGATTAAGACCTACAAGAAACTAACTCGCATCTCCTGACTGCAAACCAGGCACTTTTATTAAGCTAAGGCCTTTCTAGATGGGAAGGCCTCGATCCTACAAACTCTTAGTTAACAGCTAAGCGCTCGAGCCAGCGAGCATCCATCTACTTTCCCCGCCGCCTAATTAGTAAGGCGGGGAAAAGCCCCGGCAGAGTATTAATCTACGTCTTAGGATTTGCAATCCGATGTGTTCTTCACCACAGGGCTGATAGGAAGAGGACTTAAACCTCTGTCTTCGGGGCTACAACCCACCGCCTAAACGCTCGGCTACCCTACCTGTGGCAATCACACGCTGATTCTTTTCTACTAATCACAAAGACATTGGCACCCTTTATCTCGTATTTGGTGCCTGAGCCGGAATAGTGGGAACCGCCTTAAGCCTTCTCATTCGAGCTGAACTTAGCCAACCCGGATCACTTCTAGGCGATGACCAAATTTATAATGTTATCGTCACTGCCCACGCCTTCGTAATAATTTTCTTTATAGTAATACCTATTCTCATCGGAGGGTTTGGAAACTGACTTGTACCACTAATAATTGGTGCCCCGGACATAGCATTCCCACGAATAAATAATATAAGCTTCTGACTACTACCCCCATCATTCCTATTACTACTGGCTTCTTCTGGAGTTGAGGCCGGGGCCGGAACAGGATGAACAGTATACCCACCCCTCGCTGGGAATCTAGCCCACGCAGGAGCATCAGTAGATTTAACAATTTTTTCACTTCACCTAGCAGGTATTTCATCAATCCTTGGGGCAATTAACTTCATCACCACAACCATTAACATAAAACCCCCAGCCATCTCCCAATATCAAACACCCCTATTTGTTTGATCCGTGCTTGTGACCGCCGTCCTACTCCTCTTATCACTACCCGTTTTAGCTGCCGGAATTACGATATTACTGACAGATCGAAATCTCAATACAACATTTTTTGACCCGGCAGGCGGAGGAGACCCAATCCTCTACCAACACCTATTCTGATTCTTTGGCCACCCAGAAGTCTACATTCTCATTCTTCCGGGGTTTGGAATTATCTCTCATGTTGTAGCCTACTATTCAGGCAAAAAAGAACCATTTGGTTACATAGGCATGGTATGAGCAATAATGGCCATCGGCCTTCTAGGGTTTATTGTGTGAGCCCACCACATATTCACCGTCGGGATAGACGTAGACACTCGTGCATATTTTACATCTGCAACAATAATTATTGCAATCCCGACAGGTGTAAAAGTGTTCAGCTGACTAGCCACACTTCACGGAGGATCAATTAAATGAGAAACACCCCTACTATGGGCCCTAGGGTTTATTTTCCTTTTCACAGTAGGTGGACTCACAGGAATTGTCTTATCCAACTCATCACTAGACATTGTCCTTCATGACACCTATTATGTAGTAGCACACTTCCACTATGTGTTATCAATAGGCGCTGTATTTGCTATTATGGCAGCCTTCGTACACTGATTTCCCCTGCTAACCGGATACACCCTCCACAGCACATGAACAAAAATCCACTTTGCGGTTATGTTTATTGGGGTTAACCTAACATTCTTCCCACAACACTTTCTAGGCCTGGCAGGCATGCCACGACGATATTCTGACTACCCAGACGCCTACGCCTTATGAAACACGGTGTCATCCATCGGGTCACTAATCTCTCTAGTAGCAGTTATTATATTCCTATTTATCCTATGAGAAGCTTTCGCCGCTAAGCGGGAGGTGCTATCTGTAGAACTAACAATGACAAACGTAGAATGACTCCACGGCTGCCCTCCTCCTTATCACACATATGAGGAGCCAGCGTTTGTTCAAATTCAATCAAATTAACGAGAAAGGGAGGAATTGAACCCCCATATGCTGGTTTCAAGCCAGCCACATAACCACTCTGTCACTTTCTTCTTAAGACATTAGTAAAATATAAATTACATCACCTTGTCAAGGTGAAATTGTGGGTTAAATCCCCGCATGCCTTAAGCCTAAGACTTAATGGCACACCCAACACAACTAGGATTTCAAGATGCAGCATCACCTGTTATAGAAGAACTTCTTCACTTCCATGACCACGCACTAATAATTGTGTTCCTAATTAGCACCTTAGTATTATATATTATTATTGCAATGGTATCAACTAAACTTACCAACAAGTATATTTTAGACTCTCAAGAAATCGAAATTGTATGAACCATCTTACCAGCCGTCATTTTAGTACTTATTGCCCTGCCCTCTTTACGCATTTTGTACCTTATGGACGAAATCAACGACCCCCACTTAACAATTAAAGCAATAGGACATCAATGATACTGAAGCTACGAATATACAGATTATGAAGACCTAGGATTTGACTCTTACATAGTCCCAACTCAAGACCTTGCCCCAGGCCAATTCCGACTCCTAGAGACGGACCACCGAATAGTTGTCCCAATAGAATCCCCAATCCGTATCCTAGTATCCGCTGAAGACGTATTACATTCTTGAGCTGTCCCATCCCTGGGCATAAAAATAGATGCGGTCCCAGGGCGACTAAATCAAACCGCCTTTATTGCCTCGCGTCCAGGGCTATTCTATGGACAATGCTCTGAAATCTGCGGGGCCAATCACAGCTTTATACCAATTGTAGTTGAAGCAGTACCACTAGAACACTTCGAAAACTGATCCTCACTAATACTAGAAGACGCCTCCCTAAGAAGCTAAATATTGGACAAAGCATTGGCCTTTTAAGCCAAAGATTGGTGACTTCCGACCACCCTTAGTGAAATGCCACAATTAAACCCCGACCCTTGATTCATAATTCTAGTCTACACCTGAGTACTTTTCTTAGTCATCATCCCAACTAAAGTCTTAAATTATACTTCACCAAATAAACCAACTCCAGCAAGCCCTAAAAAACATGAAACTGGAGCCTGATACTGACCATGATCGTAAGCTTCTTCGACCAATTTGCAAGCCCCGTATTCCTCGGGATCCCACTAATTGCCATCGCAATTGCATTGCCCTGGGTACTCTATCCAACCCCCTCATCTCGATGAGTTAACAATCGACTCATCACAGTCCAAGGATGGTTCATTAACCGATTCACTAATCAATTAATACTACCACTGAATATAGGAGGACATAAGTGAGCACTACTACTAACCTCATTAATAATTTTCTTAATTACAACTAACATGCTTGGACTACTGCCTTACACCTTTACACCCACCACGCAGCTGTCCCTTAATCTAGGATTTGCGGTACCCCTATGGCTTGCCACAGTAATTATTGGAATACGAAATCAACCAACAGTCGCCTTAGGACACCTTTTACCAGAAGGAACACCTATTATACTGATCCCCGTACTAATTGTTATCGAAACAATCAGCCTGTTTATACGACCACTAGCCCTAGGAGTTCGACTCACAGCCAACTTAACCGCAGGCCACCTCCTAATTCAACTTATCGCCACAGCTGTATTTGTCCTTCTACCAATAATACCTGTAGTAGCAATCCTAACCGCCGCCCTACTCTTCATGCTGACACTACTAGAAGTTGCGGTAGCAATAATTCAAGCTTATGTATTTGTACTTCTTTTAAGCCTATACCTTCAAGAAAACGTTTAATGGCCCACCAAGCACATGCCTATCATATAGTTGACCCAAGCCCATGACCACTAACCGGAGCTATCGCTGCCTTACTAATAACATCCGGCCTAGCAATCTGATTTCACTTCCACTCGACAATACTAATAACCTTAGGACTAGTTCTCACACTTCTCACCATATACCAATGATGACGGGACATTATCCGAGAAGGAACCTTTCAAGGCCACCATACTCCCCCAGTACAAAAGGGGTTACGATACGGAATGATCCTGTTTATTACCTCAGAAGTATTCTTTTTCCTGGGATTCTTCTGAGCCTTTTATCATTCAAGCCTGGCACCCACCCCAGAATTAGGAGGTTGTTGACCCCCCGCAGGAATTACCCCTCTAGACCCCTTCGAAGTCCCGCTCCTTAATACAGCCGTTCTTCTAGCATCAGGGGTTACAGTAACATGAGCCCACCACAGCATTATAGAAGGAGAACGAAAACAAGCTATTCAATCCCTAACACTAACTATTTTATTAGGATTTTATTTTACCGCACTACAAGCCATAGAATACTACGAAGCCCCCTTTACAATCGCAGACGGAGTCTATGGTTCAACATTCTTTGTAGCCACAGGCTTCCACGGACTACATGTCATTATTGGATCAACCTTCCTCGCAGTTTGTCTCTTACGCCAAATCCAATACCACTTTACATCTGAACACCACTTCGGCTTTGAAGCCGCCGCCTGATACTGACACTTTGTTGACGTAGTATGACTTTTCCTCTACGTATCTATTTATTGATGAGGCTCATAATCTTTCTAGTATTAAAGTTAGTACAAGTGACTTCCAATCACACAGCCTTGGTTAAACCCCAAGGAAAGATAATGAACTTAATTATAACTGTTTTAATTATTACAACAGCCCTATCCTTAGTTTTAGCGGTTGTATCTTTTTGACTCCCACAAATGAACCCTGACGCAGAAAAACTATCACCGTACGAGTGCGGATTTGACCCCCTAGGCTCCGCCCGATTACCATTTTCCCTACGCTTTTTTCTAGTAGCAATTCTATTCCTCCTCTTTGACCTAGAAATTGCCCTCCTCCTCCCTTTGCCTTGAGGAGACCAGCTACATAACCCCACCGAAACATTTTTCTGAGCCACAACAGTCCTAATTTTACTAACCCTGGGGTTAATTTACGAATGAACCCAAGGGGGCCTAGAATGAGCAGAATAGGGGGCTAGTCCAAAACAAGACCTCTGACTTCGACTCAGAAAATCGTGGTTAAACTCCACGGCCCCCTTATGACACCCGTACACTTTAGTTTTAGCTCAGCATTCATCCTAGGTTTAATAGGACTAGCATTCCACCGGACTCACCTACTCTCCGCACTATTATGCTTAGAAGGGATAATACTATCCCTATTTATTGCACTAGCCCTGTGAACACTACAATTTGAAGCAACAGCATTCTCAACAGCTCCTATATTACTTCTGGCTTTCTCTGCCTGTGAAGCAAGCACCGGCCTAGCACTACTAGTTGCTACTGCCCGCACCCACGGAACTGACCGATTACAAAATCTTAATCTTCTACAATGCTAAAAGTACTAATCCCCACAATCATGTTATTCCCAACAATTTGATTAACCTCCCCCAAATGGCTATGAACAACCACAACCGCACATAGTCTCTTAATTGCTTCCATTAGCCTAATATGACTAAAATGAACCTCAGAAGCCGGGTGAACTTCCTCTAATACATATCTGGCCACAGACCCACTATCAACCCCCCTTTTAGTACTAACATGCTGACTACTTCCACTTATAATCCTAGCTAGCCAAAACCATATTAACCCTGAGCCAATCAACCGACAACGCTCTTATATTACACTTCTCGCCTCACTACAAACCTTTTTAATTATAGCATTCGGCGCCACAGAAATCATTATATTTTATATTATATTTGAAGCTACACTTATCCCAACCCTGATCATTATTACCCGCTGAGGGAACCAAGCCGAACGACTTAACGCAGGGACCTACTTTCTATTCTACACTCTAGCAGGGTCACTCCCACTCTTAGTTGCCCTACTTCTTCTCCAACAATCAACAGGGACACTATCAATGTTAGTACTCCAATATTCACAGCCCCTTCAGCTTAATTCTTGAGGTCACATAATTTGGTGAGCCGGCTGCCTAATCGCATTTTTAGTTAAAATACCACTATATGGGGTTCACCTGTGGCTGCCAAAAGCACATGTAGAGGCCCCCGTAGCAGGGTCAATAGTACTAGCAGCAGTCCTACTAAAACTTGGTGGATATGGAATAATGCGCATAATAGTTATACTCGACCCCCTATCAAAAGAGCTAGCCTACCCATTCATTATTCTAGCCCTCTGGGGTATCATTATAACCGGATCAATCTGCCTTCGACAAACAGACCTAAAATCACTAATTGCCTACTCATCTGTAAGTCATATAGGACTAGTGGCAGGAGGGATCCTAATTCAAACCTCATGAGGATTTTCAGGAGCAATTATTTTAATAATCGCCCACGGATTAGTATCCTCAGCACTATTCTGCTTAGCCAACACAGCATATGAGCGAACCCATAGCCGAACAATAATGCTCGCCCGAGGATTACAGATGATTTTTCCTCTAACCGCAGTATGATGATTCACCGCCAATCTAGCCAACTTAGCACTCCCTCCGCTACCCAACCTAATAGGAGAACTAATAATTATTACAACACTATTCAACTGATCCCCATGAACAATCTTACTCACCGGCCTAGGAACATTAATTACAGCTGGCTATTCCCTATATATATTTCTTATATCACAACGAGGCCCGACACCTAACCACATTATAGGACTTCAACCCTTCCACACCCGAGAACACCTGTTAATAACCCTACACTTAATCCCCGTCATCCTACTAGTGGCAAAACCAGAACTCATATGAGGATGATGTTACTGTAAGTATAGTTTTAACCAAAATATTAGATTGTGATTCTAAAGACAGGAGTTAAAACCTCCTTACTCACCAAGGAAGAACGGAAAATAGTAAGCACTGCTAATCCTTACACTCCGCGGTTAAAATCCACGGCTTCCTTGCGCTTTCAAAGGATAACAGCTCATCCACTGGTCTTAGGAACCAAAAACTCTTGGTGCAAATCCAAGTGAAAGCTAAAATGACATTAATTATACACTCATCACTCTTTCTAATCTTCTTTATTTTGGTATACCCCCTATTTACTACGCTAAACCCTAATCAACTAAACCTCAACATAGCAAAAATAACTAAAGTTGCCGTTAGCTCCGCATTCTTTGTCAGCCTGCTACCTCTTATGATCTTCCTAAACCTGAAAACAGAGGGCATCGTCACAAATTGACAGTGAATAAATACCCAAGCATTTGACATCAATATTAGCTTTAAATTTGACCACTACTCCTTAATCTTCGTCCCAATTGCCCTGTACGTTACCTGATCAATTCTAGAATTTGCACTATGGTACATACACTCTGACCCCAACATTGACCGGTTCTTCAAATACTTGCTTACTTTCCTAGTAGCCATGATCATCTTAGTTACGGCCAACAATATGTTCCAATTATTTATCGGCTGAGAAGGAGTGGGAATTATATCATTCCTATTAATCGGATGATGACACGGACGAGCAGACGCCAACACAGCAGCTCTTCAAGCTGTTATTTATAATCGAGTAGGAGACATCGGACTAATTATAACCATAGCTTGATTCGCAACAAACCTCAACTCCTGAGAAATTCAACAAATTTTTGTCCTGTCGAAAAACTTTGACATAACAGTCCCCCTTCTAGGACTTACCTTAGCGGCAACAGGGAAATCAGCCCAGTTTGGCCTCCACCCATGGCTACCGTCCGCCATGGAGGGCCCTACACCAGTATCTGCCCTACTCCACTCAAGCACTATAGTTGTTGCAGGAATCTTCTTACTAATCCGCCTTCATCCGCTTATAGAAGATAACCAGCTAGCCCTAACAGTTTGCCTTTGCCTCGGAGCATTAACCTCATTATTTACAGCCACCTGTGCTTTAACCCAAAATGATATCAAAAAAATTGTAGCTTTTTCAACATCAAGCCAACTTGGTCTAATGATAGTTACAATTGGACTAAACCAACCACAACTAGCATTTCTTCATATTTGCACCCACGCCTTCTTCAAGGCCATACTATTCTTGTGTTCCGGATCAATTATCCACAGTCTAAACGATGAACAAGACATCCGAAAAATGGGGGGCCTATTCAACATTATGCCTGCCACCTCAACTTACTTTATAATTGGCAGTCTCGCCCTAACAGGGACCCCCTTCCTGGCAGGATTCTTCTCAAAAGATGCAATTATTGAAGCCCTAAATACCTCATACCTAAACGCCTGAGCCCTGACCCTAACACTAATTGCCACATCATTCACCGCAGTATACAGCTTCCGGCTAGTATACTTTGTAATTATAGGAACCCCACGATTTTTACCCCTATCCCCTATTAACGAAAACAACCCCCTAGTAATCAACTCTATTAAACGGCTTGCCTGAGGAAGTATTATTGCAGGACTCATTATTACACAAAACTTTCTGCCAACAAAGACACCAATCATAACGATACCGCCCACCCTAAAATTAGCAGCTCTTGCAGTAACAGTTATAGGCCTACTTGTGGCCACAGAACTAGCTAATATAACAAGCAAACAAGTAAAAATTACCCCAATAATTTCCATACACCACTTCTCGAACATACTAGGGTTTTTCCCAATGACCATTCACCGACTCCTTCCAAAACTTAAACTAACCCTCGGACAATCCGCCGCCACCCAATTTGACAAGACATGGCTTGAAACTGTCGGACCAAAAGGCCTAGCACTAACACAAACAGCCATAGCAAAGACTATAAACAATATCACACGAGGAATAATCAAAACATACCTAACCATCTTCCTCCTAACCCTAATCTTAGCCATCACCCCAATCCTCCTTTAAACCGCACGAAGGGCCCCACGACTTAAACCACGAGTAAGCTCTAAAACAACAAGTAAAGTCAAAAATAGTACCCAGGCGCAAATAACTAATATAAACCCACCAGACGAATATATTATAGCCACACCACTAATATCACCGCGCAAAACAGAAAACTCCTTCAGCCCATCCACAACCACCCATGAACCCTCATATCAACCCCCTCAAAAAAACCCTGCCACCAAGCTGACCCCTAACAAATAAACCGCAACATAGCCTAGCACAGAACGATTACCCCAAGCCTCTGGAAAAGGCTCAGCAGCCAAGGCTGCCGAATAAGCGAAAACCACGAGCATTCCCCCTAAATAAATTAAGAAAAGAACCAATGATAGAAAAGAACCTCCATGGCCAGCCAAAATCCCGCACCCAACCCCGGCTGCAACCACCAAACCAAGAGCAGCAAAATAAGGCGTAGGATTAGAAGCAACAGCAACCAAACCCACGACCAAAGCTATCAGTAATAAAAACATAAAATAGGTCATAATTCTTACTCAGACTTTAACCGAGACCAACGACTTGAAGAGCCGTCGTTGTTATTCAACTACAAGAACCTTTAATGGCAAGCCTACGAAAAACGCACCCCCTTATTAAAATCGCTAACGGCGCACTAGTTGACCTACCAGCACCCTCTAACATCTCAGTATGATGAAACTTTGGATCTTTACTAGGACTATGCCTAGCTACCCAAATTCTAACCGGTCTATTCCTAGCTATACACTACACCTCGGATATTTCAACCGCATTTTCATCAGTGGCCCACATCTGCCGAGACGTCAACTATGGCTGACTAATCCGAAACATCCACGCTAACGGAGCATCATTTTTTTTCATCTGCATTTATATACACATTGCCCGAGGCCTATATTATGGCTCATACCTTTATAAGGAAACTTGAAACATCGGCGTAGTTCTCCTACTACTAGTCATGATAACAGCCTTCGTCGGTTATGTTCTACCATGAGGACAAATATCTTTCTGAGGTGCCACAGTAATTACAAACCTACTATCTGCCGTACCATACATGGGAGATATATTGGTCCAATGAATCTGAGGCGGCTTCTCAGTAGACAACGCAACACTAACACGATTCTTCGCATTCCATTTTCTATTACCATTCATTGTCGCCGCTGCAACCGTCCTCCACCTACTATTTTTACACGAAACAGGATCAAACAACCCAGTCGGACTAAACTCAGACGCAGACAAAATCTCCTTCCACCCATACTTCACATACAAGGACCTCTTAGGTTTTGTTATCATACTACTAGCCCTAATACTTCTGGCGTTATTTTCACCCAACCTGCTGGGAGATCCAGAAAACTTCACCCCCGCCAACCCGCTAGTCACACCCCCACATATTAAACCAGAATGATACTTCTTATTTGCCTACGCCATTTTACGATCAATCCCAAACAAACTTGGGGGTGTCCTTGCACTACTATTTTCTATCCTAGTATTAATAATCGTGCCACTATTACACACCTCGAAACAACGAGGACTAACATTCCGCCCAATCACCCAGCTCCTGTTTTGAACCCTAGTAGCAGATATACTTATTTTAACGTGAATTGGAGGCATGCCAGTAGAACACCCATTCATTATTATCGGACAAATTGCGTCCGTTCTGTACTTCGCACTATTCCTTATTTTTATGCCACTAGCAGGGTGGTTAGAAAACAAAGCACTACAATGAGCTTGCCCTAGTAGCTTAATTTAAAAGCATCGGTCTTGTAATCCGAAGATCGGAGGTTAAATTCCTCCCTAGCGCCCAGAAAAGAGAGATTTTAACTCTCACCCCTGGCTCCCAAAGCCAGAATTCTAAACTAAACTATTATCTGG